ACCGATGAACTGATCGTATTAACCAACCAAAGTTAGCTTCAGTCATTATATATTGAACAGAAGCAAAAGCCTCAGTAACGGTTGGACGGTAGTAAAAAGTCATAGCAAAACCCGTAGCTACTTGGACTAAGAAACAAGTAAGCGTAATTCCTCCTAGACAATAGAAAATGTTGACATGGGGAGGAACATATTTGCTAGTTATATCATCCGCAATCGCCTGAATCTCGAGACGTTCTTCGAACCAATCATAGACTTTATTGAGATAGGTAAAGCGCGAAAATCCCCCCTCTAAGAACCGTATATGAGAATTTCATCTCGTACGGCTCAAGCAGACACACCGAAATAAAGTTTAAAATTAATTTCCTATTTTTTCATACGCAAGGAATAAAAAAAATCCGAAAAGAAAGTTCGTCTTTGCGGCGATAATGCCAATATATCAAGTCGGCTCATTCGTCTTTCTGTTACTTGTTACTCCAGGCCTCTTGAATAGTCTCTTTTCCTATTTTTTGCTGGGTCTTTTATTTGTTTTATTTGTGTATAATGCGACTTTTTTATCAGTGATAGGAATTTTTCTTGTTAAGACCCTCTAAATAGATTGAAACCCCAGATTCATACTATAACCTCGATGACTCAGTAAAACGCCAAAGCTAAGTCCAAGTCCAACGATTCTTTGAGTAAGAACCATTGGATCATCACATATTCGATAGGTATAATGACTAAAAATACCCCTGTCTGTCTGTTTAGTAAAAAAATCTATATATAGAAACTATCTGGGCATATAATTCTTTACTTTGAAAAAAAAAAATAAAAACTTTTTGAATCCGATCGCGAGGTCTGAATATTAAATATGAATCATAGTTCAAATGTTTCTTGATCTATTTTAGATATTCCCCGTGTTCCGGATACCAAAAAAAATATCCGACGAAGTAGAACCATCTCTATCAGAATAAGATGACAGACTTGTTCTCTGTACTATCAATAACTAGGATCAATTCTAACAAGTCACACACTCATATTCCGGAAATACAGAAAGAAAGAAATTCCGCGATCGAACTACCAAAAAGGGGTTAGAAATCGAAATTGGCGACCTAAAAATTTAATTGTATTGAGTATTGAAAGGATCAAATTTTCCTATTCTTTTGAATTATATTTTCTTGTGGATTTAATTCATTGAAATTCCATCCAATAAAACGGAAGAATTATAAATTTCCAAAATAATACAAAGGAATATTGCAAATAAAGCCATTGCAACTCCCATCAAAGGAGTAGTTCCCCAGCCAGGAGCTACCTTACCATATTCCGAATTCAACGGTTTCAATAAAACCCCTGCGCTAGTAGGTTTTGGACGAGATCTAGAACTACCTTCAACGGTTTGTGTAGCCATAAATCCTATTTTATTCATTGAGATCTGTTGACTTTGTATACCATTCCATTGTAAATAAATGATTTTATCATAGATCCATTGTGGTCTTTAAATTATATAATTATATAATAATGGAAACAGCAACCCTAGTCGCCATCTTTATATCTGGTTTACTTGTAAGTTTTACCGGGTATGCCTTATATACCGCTTTTGGGCAACCCTCTCAACAATTAAGAGATCCTTTCGAGGAACACGGGGACTAGTTGAAATAATGAGCCTTCCAATATTGGAAGGCTCATTACTTCAATTACTTCAATTACTTCAATTGAGATAATGAAAAATTATGTTACTTTTTAGTTGGAACTTTAGGGGGTTCTCTAAAAAAGATAGCGAAAAAAATTATCCCTAGAGTCGAGACTAATAGAAATGTATAAACCAATGCTTCCATAGATTTGATTGTGGTTTACAATTATAGCTTCCATACCTGTTTACTCGAGATTATGTTCCCGATAATGATAAAAATAACGAAAATAAAAAAAAAAATAACAGTGATTCAAATAAAGATTTTTTTAGTATCTTAGGTCAAAATAGAAGATAAAAATAACAAAGCAATCTTGTATTAGACTCCTTGTCTTCTTGTAGTTGGATCTCCAAGTTTTTGGAATGCTCCAAATTCTACCTGAACATCCAAATCGGGGTCAATACCAGCAAAAACATCTCTGAACAAGGTTCTAGCCCCATGCCAAATGTGTCCAAAGAAGAAGAGTAGGGCAAAGGAAGCATGTCCAAAAGTAAACCAACCCCTTGGACTACTACGAAAAACACCATCAGATTTCAACGTAGCACGGTCTAATTCGAAAATTTCACCCAATTGAGCACGTCTAGCATATTTTTTTACAGTAGCAGGATCGCTATAACTAACTCCGTTGAGTTCGCCACCATAAAACTCAACAGTTACACCTACTTGTTCAACGCTATACTTAGATTCCGCTCTTCTAAATGGAACGTCAGCTCTAACAATTCCGTCCCCGTCTATCAAAACGACTGGAAATGTTTCAAAAAAAGTAGGCATACGTCGTACAAAGAGTTCACATCCTTCTTTATCTCTAAAAATGGGGTGTCCTAACCATCCAACAGCTATTCCATCACCGCTGTCCATTGAGCCCGCCCTAAATAATCCTCCTTTTGCCGGATTATTGCCGATGTAATCATAAAAGGCTAATTTTTCGGGAATTTTTGACCAAGCTTCTGATAAACTTTGATTTTCGGCTAGCCCAGCACTTACTCTTCGGTATATTTCTTGCTGAAAGTATCCCTGATCCCATTGATAACGAGTGGGGCCAAATAATTCGATCGGAGTAGTTGCTGAACCATACCACATAGTTCCGGCAACAACAAAAGCTGCAAAAAAGACAGCTGCGATACTACTAGAAAGAACGGTTTCAATATTGCCCATACGTAATCCTTTGTATAGACGTTGAGGCGGGCGGACACTAAGGTGGAATAGGCCTGCTAATATGCCTAATGTCCCTGCTGCAATATGATGAGAGGCAATTCCTCCTGGAACAAAAGGATCAAAACCTTCCACGCCCCATGCTGGACTTACAGGCTGTACTTTTCCAGTTAGTCCATAAGGGTCGGACACCCATATTCCGGGACCATATAAGCCTGTTACATGAAATGTGCCAAAACCAAAACAAGCCACTCCGGAAAGAAATAAATGAATTCCAAAAATCTTAGGCAAATCTAAAGAAGGTTTTCCTGTACGTTCATCAGTAAATATTTCTAGATCCCAATACACCCAATGCCAAATAGCTGCCAAAAAACACAAACCAGAAAACACAATATGTGCTCCGGCCACACCTTCGTAACTCCAAATACCCGGATCCGTTATAGTTCCCCCTGTAATACTCCAACCACCCCATGAATTGGTTATTCCTAAACGAGTCATGAAAGGTATAACGAACATACCCTGTCTCCACATTGGATCAAGGACGGGGTCAGAAGGATCAAAAACTGCTAATTCATATAGAGCCATTGAACCAGCCCAACCAGCAACCAGCGCTGTATGCATTATATGGACAGAAATCAACCGGCCGGGATCATTCAATACAACAGTATGAACACGATACCAAGGCAAACCCATGGAAATACCTCTTTATCAAAGATAAATGACACTATGTAACTTTATTGCATTGGAAAAGACTATGACTATGCAATCAATGGACCCTTTTTGTTCAATGAATATCTCGGAACAAGGGTTAATGTTTGTTCTATTCTGTTGGTAATAATGGAACAATTATGTTTGTAAGAACAAAGAGAAACAAATCTATTCTATACCCGATAAGTATTAATACGCAATGGAAAATTTATCCCCTTTTATATCAGTAAATACTTTAATACTTGTTCATTTTTATTCTGTGTTCTTTTTTAAAATTATAATCTAGCCATAAAATATGCTATCGCGTTTGATCTTATGAAGACAATATAACTCTATTTTTACGTTTCCACATCAAAGTGAATTATAGTACTTAATTTATTTTATTTAATGCCTATTGGTGTTCCGAAAGTTCCCTTTCGAAGTCCTGGAGAGGAAGATGCAGCTTGGGTTGACGTATAGTGTGACTTGTCCGATATATTGGGTCCTATGGGATTTTCCCGTTCTCTCCCCCGATTGAGATATCCTCCCTTTCGCCCACGAAATATTGATTGAATCATCAAAAATATGGAGCGTGAAAGGCAATTAGATCTATTTTTTTTTTAGGGGGATTCTTATTAACTTAACATTATCAATTAGACTAATTTAGGGTTGGCTCGGTTGGACCAATAAAATGAAGTATCCAGGCTCCGTTTATAAAAAACCCAATCCCAATTGGGAATATATTGAAGATTACGACTTGTATTATACATTTTTTTTTACTTTAACTTAACTGTTTTGATTTTAAATTCTAATAGAGAATCATTTCAATCTTAATCATTTGAATAAAGTAATGAATATGTATTGAATTTGACGAAAGAAAAGATAGGAAAAAAACACACAAGTGGTATTGGAAATATTTGTCCTATATGTGCAAATCGAAATCCGGCGGAGCTTTACCCGGAGTAGAGCATAAACCTAAAAGAATTAAAAAGGCCCACTAAAGAACAACAAAATGACATCGTGATTTGGATTGCAGCTCGATGAAATGATCCATCAATGAAAAGTAAGTTCAATAAGTTTAGTAAGAAATTCTATGTTTTTTTAATCAAATTATATATATTAATAATATTATTATTATATTATATATAATAATTGGAAAAATAAACAAAAAGTCATATTTCTTGAAAACTAGAATAGAAAAACGACTTTTTATTATTGATTATAATCATTATAAGTCGGAAAAACTCTACCAAAACGAAAAAGGAATCGAATCTACACATTGATTTTTTTCACAATTTTTTTGAACCATATGCATAAAAAGGTGCATGTACGGTTTCTAAGGGATACTATTTTACCCTAATCAACCGACTTTATCGAGAAAGATTACTTTTTTTAGGCCAAGAGGTCGATAGCGAGATCTCGAATCAACTTATTGGTCTTATGGTATATCTCAGTATTGAAGATGATACCAAAGATTTGTATTTGTTTATAAATTCTCCCGGCGGCTGGGTAATACCTGGAGTAGCTATTTATGATACTATGCAATTTGTGCGACCAGATGTACATACAATTTGCATGGGGTTAGCTGCTTCAATGGGATCTTTTATCCTGGTCGGAGGGGAAATTACCAAACGTTTAGCATTCCCTCACGCTTGGCGCCAATGAGTTTTTTATTTGAGATAAAAAAGAAGACTATGCCTTCACCATATTAAAAATTTAGTAATAATAGCATGGCACTTTGAATTCGATATGATAAAAAATTTTCTCTATAAAAAAAACCATTAGATTATATATTGAAAGAGTAGTATGAGATAAAGAATATCCCCTATTTTTTAGTGGGAGTCCGTTTCAGCGTCACAAACTTTTTTTCATACCAAAAGACTCTTAAATTTACGTTTGAACGAGTACAAAAAAATTCTTTTTTTCTTATGTTTCGGATCAAAAAGAAACTTTGGGATTGCTGAATTACGGACGCAATAAATATATAAAGCAACGGAGCTATCATAGTATTTTTAAACTACTCCGAAAAGAAGGATGGTAATTGGATCATTTACTGATCTGGATCTGAGAGATTTCTTCCACAGAAAAAAGTCAATTCCATTGTAAAGCCGTATGCAATGCGAAAAAGATGCACGTACGGTTGTTCAATTCTATCTTTTTATTGTTATGATATTTTGCTCTTCACCTTATCGTGCACGATATAAGAGCCCCCTTTACATTCGGGTAATGATTCATCAACCTGCTAGCTCTTTTTATGAGGCCCAAACGGGAGAATTTCTCTTGGAAGCAGAAGAACTATTGAAATTGCGCGAAACCCTCACAAGGGTTTATGTACAAAGAACGGGCAAACCCTTATGGGTTGTATCGGAAGATATGGAAAGGGATGTTTTTATGTCAGCAGCAGAAGCCCAAGCTCATGGAATTGTTGATCTTGTAGCGGTCGAATAAAAAATAGTTATTGAAATTTTATCTTGTTACTGTGTTTATCTTACTATTTTAGTAACTAGAAATACATTCGGTTAGGATTGATCTAAACCAACTCATTATGTATATAATTCAGCATGCCAACTCTTAAACAACTTATTAGAAACACAAGACAGCCAATCAAAAATGTCACGAAATCCCCCGCTCTTCGGGGATGTCCTCAGCGCCGAGGAACATGTACTAGGGTGTATGTGTGATTCGTTCAGATTATGAGCTGGAGCAAAAGCAAATGAAAAGAAAAAATTTTTCCAGTATCAATGATCAGTACTGATGAATAGGATAAAATGGAAAAACTCCAAAAAAGAAAAAGATCTATTCATATAGTGTGTATTAAATTTATGGTTTCTATTAGTGTAAATCTAATTTAAGTTTAAGATGAGAAAAGATTTCCCATTGGTAGCGCGAACGTTATCCATTTAGCAGGGAATCCTACTTTAAGAGCAAACAAATTATGCTCCCATTCTTGCAAGAACGGACTAACAGGGTCAGTTATCCAGCTAACCTTACAAATTTTAATACCGTTACTGTATAGGTGGATCTCGTTGTGAAAGACCTATTACTGGATAATTCAAGGGTAGAGCCAAAAAAAGTTTGAACTGTACAAGTTATCAATAATATTACAGAAATGGAGTAAGGGGCTCCGGTGTATAGAGAGGACCTCACCGTTTAAGAAGTAACCATAGAAACGAAGGAACCCACTATTTCTTCTTTAGGCACCTATATTTAAATAGAAGTTTAAATTTCCATTCATTTTGTATTTACTTTTCTTTGATACATTAAATTAATCAAATTTCTTAGTTTTTTTATCTTGTTTCACGATGAAATGCCGAAAAAAAAAATAAAATAGTGGTCGGGAAGGTTATAGCAGCAAAAGCCATTGGTATTTTATTTTTTATACATTGGAAAAATCCGTTTTGTTATTAATAGACCAGGAGGGGAGAAAAGAATAACTCAACGAAAGAAAATCAATTAGTTATTCATTAAAGTTTCATTTATTCAATGACTAGAGTTAAACGAGGATCTATAGCTCGAAGACGTAGAACAAAAATTCGTTTATTTGGATCAAGCTTTCGAGGGGCTCATTCAAGACTTACTCGAACTATTTCCCAACAGAAAATAAGAGCTTTGGTTTCGGCTCATCGGGATAAAGATAGGCAAAAGAGAGATTTTCGTCGTTTATGGATCATTCGGATAAACGCAGTAATTCGCGAAAATAGAGTATACCTTAATTACAGTAAATTCATACACGATCTGTACAAGAGACAGTTGCTTCTTAATCGTAAAGTACTTTCACAAATAGCTATTTTAAATAGGAATTGTCTTTATATGATTTCAAATGAGATCGTAAAAAAAGAAGATCGGAAAGAATATTCCGAAATGATTTAAATGAAATTCCCCGGAGTTTATTCTCCGGGAGTAGCGAAATTAGTCTGATAAAATCCGAAAAAAAAATGTACCTATTTTTTTATGACACGACAATCAAATCTAGAGTCTCATATTTTTTTTTTAGAACAAAAACTTAATTCGTGTTTGAGTTCAGATTAAAATTTTGAGTCAATTCCATTTTTTATTTTTTGTGCTAAAACTAGCAGTTCTAGTAGTCGACTCGGTTCTTTCAAATTGTTTTTCATTATTAAGATTATTAAGAAAGGGTAACAAAGATAAAATACGAGCTTGTTTTATAGCAATAGTAAGTAATCGTTGTTGTTTCAAGGTTAATCTATTTACTCGCCTAGATAATATTTTTCCTTGTTCACTAATAAATCGACTAATTAAGCTCATGTTTCTATAATCAATTCGATCCCCCGGTTGAATCGGGGGCAAACGCCTACGAAATGATCGCTTGGATTTAATAAGGGGTCGCTTGGATTTATCCATAGTTTGTTTAATTTATGCCTTAATACCACATCACATACCACAAATCCTATTTCTTAATTCTAAATTTTTTAGGTCCAGCCTAAACAGGATTTGGTTTATTTATTTCTCTTTATTTATTTTTTTTTTATATATATTTTTATTTTAGAAATATATTGTTATATTTATATATAATAATATAATATTTAATAATATTTAAAGAGCAAAAATAAAGAGTAAATAATAAATATATTATATATAATTATATATATAATATATAATGAAAATCCTTTTGTCCCCTTCCTTGAATTGAAATGAACGGATGATAGACAGACGTTTAGTTCGTTCTATTTCTTTATCTCTCCATGAATTGTATGTTTGTAACAACAGGGACAGAATTTTCGCAATTCCAACCGACTAGGCGTATTGTGTCGATTCTTTTGAGTAATATATCTGGAAACGCCCCTTAATTCCTTATTAACACTCTTTCGAACACAATTATTACATTCCAAAAAAACTTTTACTCGGACATCTTTCCCCTTAGCCATGAACCTCCTTTTGATTTTTGAAATTTTGAATTCAACCAACTTTATCTATATCTATTTGTTTTTCGACTCAAAGTGAAGAAGAAAGGAAAAGAAAAAAATAGATGTTGCTAATTTGAAATATAATAAAAAAAAAGATTTTGTTGTAATCAATAGAATAATAGTAAAGAAATTAAGAATAATAAATAGTACATAATCAAATTCAAAAGATTTTTTTTATTTCTAATCACCGTATTCTAAATATATTGTATAATACTCTATATTCTAGACGCACGTTTAAATTTCCATTATTCCCCGCTTTTCATTCGAGGCTGACCTCAAGTTTTGATTAAGTTGAATCTGTTTTTCTTCGTTTATGCCCTATTTTTTTTTCATTCTAATTCTATTCTTTAAAAAAAAATACAAGGGGAGGATTAGTTACAGAAAATTTATTCTATCTCTAATCCTTATTACCCCCTTACGATGTTAATAACTCGAATCAAAAAAAGGGGAATGTCAACGCATCGGGAAAAAAACGATTGATTTCTATTAATAGACCAGCTAAAGACCCAAACCATAGAGTACTTAGTACCGGTGCCACGGAAAGATATGTTTTTAGATCTCGCATTGAAATCCTCCTTCTTAATTTTTTTAATATTATCTATAAAAAAAGGGTAATACATATTTAATCTATGACCAGATGTATATATATAGTCAAGGACTACTTGTGTTTGTAAACGAAATGGATAAGCTAATAAAGTTAAAATATACAAAGATCTAGAAGATAAGAGATAGATCCTTTTAAAAAGAATGGCATCCCCTTCCCGCTGAACTGAGCATTCACAAACCAAAAAGTTTTTTTTAGTTTAGTTTCATATAAGGTATAATATAAATACTTTATATTATACCTTATATGATATGAGACCAAAATGAATAAATAGCAGGTCAAGATTAATTATCTAATTATATGGTAAGTAACTAAATAAGTATGTGGAAAACAAGACAAGGATTCTTTACAATTAGACTATTGTAATCAATTGAATTGAAAGGGATGTAGCGCAGCTTGGTAGCGCGTTTGTTTTGGGTACAAAATGTCACGGGTTCAAATCCTGTCATCCCTACCTAATTACTTTTATTCTAAGAAGTAAGGAGGAATTAATTGAAATCAATAAAAAATTTTGGACATAAGGAATCTATCCATTTTTTTATGCTACTCCATATAATAGATAGCATATGCATACAGGATGTAGATAGGGTTTGGGTTACAAAAATACGGTCTTATCTATTGGGATGGGACAAGAAAGCGCTCTTAGTTCAGTTCGGTAGAACGCGGGTCTCCAAAACCCGATGTCGTAGGTTCAAATCCTACAGAGCGTGATTCTATTCTTGTTAGGTCGAAGTGAATTCTCCAATTAGACGGAAATAAAAAGGAATCTAAAATTGACCTCCTGCGAATTAGAGAAAGGAAGTCACTAAAAAAAAAAGAAAGATTTGTTAATTAATCAAAGTTCCAATTGATCACCACGTCTGTATTGTAAATATGCAGTTACGAATAATCCAGCCAAAGTAATAGGAATTAGACCTAAAACGATTCCAAATAGAAAAACTTCAATCATTTCAATTCGTTTGAAACAA